TTGATTTTGTGAGGATCAATCAAATAAGGTTTTCGTTAGAAAAACATTCTATAAAAGCAATTATAAATAGATACTAATAGAGCAAGAAAAGAAGGAAATAAGAAAAACATAGTATAGAAAAGATATCCAAAATTATATAGAAATCACTATCCTACCCTTAGTTTTTATTTCCTTAATTTAATTGAATTTCGTTTGATTAGGGCAAAGTTCCTTAAAAACCTCTGCCTTTTTTAAAATATCCTGAACAGTTCCTGTAGGCTGAGCGCCTTTTTCAAGGAAATAGAGAATAGCGGGAACATTTAAATAAGTTTGATTCTTGATCGGATCATAAAAACCCACTTTCCGAAGATCTCTTCCTTCTCTTCGGGATCGAACATCAATTGCAACGATTCGATAGACGGCTCATCGGGATAGATGTAGATGAAAAAGAACCCCCCCCCTAGAACCGTATAGGAAGTTTTCTCCTCGTACGGCTCAAGAAAAAATGATTTGAAGTTTTGTCTATGGATAAAATTATAATAAATAGTAAACGTAAAAGAAATTAGCCTATAATTTAACTCATAGTCATTTTTATTTAACTTCTTTCCTGAAAACTAAAAAATCATTTGTACTCATAACTCAAGTTCAATAATTATAAAATATATTAAATAAAATTAAGATATTTTTTTATTGAGTGGTCTTTAACCCCCCTTTTGTCTCGTTGAAAATCTATTTGGATTCTTTATTCGGATCTGTGAGACAATTGAAGCGGTGTTTCCTTGTTCTGGGATCCTTTATCTTTGTTTTAAATCATTGGGTTTAGACATTACTTCGGTGCTTCTTAATCCTTTCAAAATGGTAGCAACATACCCCTTTTGTGATTTCTTTCTAGAATCATACCGACGGTTGATTCGTGCGCGATACACTGTGGATCGAAAAAGTTTTGCGGTTCCAACAATTTTTTTTTATTGAAAATTTGCTCGAGTTGGATCCTTTCAATTTCTATATCGATTTTCAATTTCTATATCGATATCGAAGATATACTTACGAAGTTGTTCCAATTTATTGATTGGCATTAACCCTAGATCGTTGCCCCTGAGAAATTAATCAATACTTTCTACTCGAGCTCCATCATGAACTATTTACATTATAACCCAATAAAAAAAGAAGGGTTCTAGTAGAATAGAACAAACGACGTCGAGCCAAGAGCACCTTCATTCCTATATAAAAGAAAATGGTGGATGTAAGAATAAAAATCCACACCGGATCGTGTCTTTCAAGTCGCACGTTGCTTTCTACCACATCGTTTTAAACGAAGTTTTACCATAACATTCCTCTAATTTGGAACCAGTATGGAATTGATTCAATTATGGAATCATGAATAGTCATTGGTTCAGTCGGTACAGAGACATAGTCATTTATATTTTTTCTTAGCTACATAGATAATAAATATTTTTTCTGAAGAAATCTTAGCAAGACCCGGGCTTTTTTTGTATGAACGGAAATTTTTTCTATAAATCTATATCTCAAAAAAATATCTAACAGAAATATCCAGAAATCTAAATATAGAAATAACATAACTAACAGAAATAACACGAATAAATAAATTCTATTTGACTCTGCCTGTTCAAGTGACTCAATAAGATAGACTGACCCATTTCCAACTTCTCAAAGATTCAACTCATAAGGAATCATTACAAATCTTGATAATTGAAAAAGTTTCCTACTTCGACATCATTATTTGAGTCAAGTTTTACTTTTACAGTAAAGCCTATATTTGATTATCATAAGAAATAAGAATCTCTGTTTCTTTTCGAATAGAATTGTGAATGATTTAAAGCGAATAAGCTAAATAGATCGAACAATAAAAAGAAATATCATTGTTAAATATTTAAATTTGAATATTTTAGGGATGCAAATTCTTTTTCACAAAAATAGAAAGACTATTGTCACTGAAATAGGATAACAATACATACCCATAGGCTAAGCACTTCCTCGTTTTATATGTATTTTCATATTTTGTTTAACCTGAGGTTAAGTAATCTTTCTGCAACTGTGATCTATGCCCCATCTTTATCTGGATCACAAAAGGATTCAGTTACATTTGCATGTCATTTGAACTCGATTTAGTTCAGTTTGTGAAAAACTGAGATATGATTCCGAAAAGAATCATTCAAAATCAAAAAAGAAAGAAGAATAATATTCTATCCAATATTAGACCTTGAAACAGAACCTTGTTGAACAAAAAAGATCTATTCGGATACAATGGATATGCTCTGGGACGGAAGGATTCGAACCTCCGAATAGCGGGACCAAAACCCGTTGCCTTACCACTTGGCTACGCCCCATTTATATTTTTATTGGACACTAATACTAATAAAGAATAATATTGGTATTAAGTGTTCGTCAATTCCAGCCCAACTATCTATAGAAAATCTTTCTTCTTTATAGAATATATTATAGATTCGTGCTCGGATTTTGACATGTGTATATCTAGAATTCAACTGAATTTATTGATCATTACATACAATTCAATTAAGATATTGTATGAAAGTATGATTTCTTCTATTCTCCTTTGAGAATTGGAGGGTTTTTGATTGAGCGGAAAAAGAAGGAGTTTTTTGTCTACCTTACTTTCTTCATTTTTCCTTATATAAATAACTCAATCAAAATGCAATTATCTCGACGAACAAAATGTCTGTTATGCTTAATATCTTTAGTTTGATCTGTCTTAATTCTGCCCTTTATCCGAGTAGTCTTTTCTTCGCCAAATTGCCCGAAGCCTATGCTTTTTTGAATCCAATCGTAGATGTTATGCCAGTCATACCCCTGTTCTTTTTTCTTTTAGCCTTTGTTTGGCAAGCTGCTGTAAGTTTTCGATAAGATCTTGAATACTATCCTAGAAAATTCATGATTTATTCGAGAAAAATTATAACAATTGATAAAATCAAATAAGTCTGGTAGTATGAACCTTCAATTCAAACATTGAAATTCTTGGCTAGCCCCATTTCCCCATTCTAATCCTTTTTCCGGCGAAATACCTTATTAGGTTAGGGTCCCTTAGAATATCTAATTGTGGGTATGAAAGTGATTTGTGATAATCAAAGACTCTTATTACAAATTTAAACTTCAGTTGAATTTCTGAACATTCTTTTCTATTTCTAGAATTCTTTTCTTGGTGTCAAAATAGGATATGTGATATAAAAATGGAGGATCTATTATCTTTTCTCGTTTTTCTTTTTCAAAAAATGATCTTGGAGGTTGTGTAATGCTTACTCTCAAACTTTTCGTTTACACAGTAGTAATATTCTTTGTTTCTCTCTTCATCTTTGGATTCCTATCCAATGATCCAGGACGTAATCCTGGACGTGAAGAATAAAATAAAAATTTCGTTTTTCTTGCTTGATTTACAATTTTCTTAAGATTTTATTTTATATATTCATATTCCATACATTTAACTAGTAAAAAAATCAAAACGGGTTTGCGAAATTTGAAAGAAAAAAATAGAAAGTCATCAACGGAAACGGAAAGAGAGGGATTCGAACCCTCGGTACGAATAACTCGTACAACGGATTAGCAATCCGCCGCTTTCGTCCACTCAGCCATCTCTCCCAATTGAAAAAGATAATTACTATGTTACATTACACATCAAGTAAGGATTAACGAAAGTATTTCTTTCACATTCTTTATCGTTATTATATAATTAGCAATTCCATTTAGATGCTCGAAAGATCCAAATAGAAAGATAAATAAAGAAGACCTTCTTGCTTTTATTTTGTTCGAAGTGCCTTTTGGGCCTGGCCCGGTCAATACCCAGCCGGGCCTTTTTTTGTTCCAACGAATTCCATATATTTATAGGTATAGGAAACATACTCTAAAAAAGATACCCAATTTGGTATTTGTGTAAGAATTTCCGTTGTGGGGTTTACATATACTTATCGTTTTTGTTATAATGGAAATTGAAACGATTAAGAATCAATTAAGTATGTTTTGTAGTTTCTTATGTCATTAGGCAAACCCAATTTTAGATTCAAATCCAAGAATCATTCAGGAATTCCCAGTCAACGAATAGTTAATGGTTCCCATTTGTCATAAATTTTGTGTCATAAATTTTGGCTTTTTTGAATGAAAATATACATTTGATTTTTCAATAGAAAAGTGAGGGGAAGTTTTTCGACATTGTATGTTTTGAGATACTATACAATCAATCGAAGGGGTGGTCAAACAAAAGGGGAAAAGGGTTTCTTTTATAATTTTTATAAATTTAGAAACAAAAGGATGAAATTAAAAAAGGGATGCAAGTACAATAAACTAAAGTTTAGTAATCCAACCCATAAAATTTTTTTTATTGTGTATCGTTTTGGCGGCATGGCCGAGTGGTAAGGCGGGGGACTGCAAATCCTTTTTCCCCAGTTCAAATCCGGGTGCCGCCTCATTAACAAATGAATCAAAATTTATTATCTGCTGATATAAATCACCCAAATTTTGCCCAACAGAACAGAATAAGGCGATTGTTGATACTTGGTTGATTCTAAACATCTGTTCTGTGGATTTTGTAAAAGATTGGAAATCTTTCAATCTAAAATTCAAAGAAAGATTATATTATAATGGTCGAAGACTTCCCGATTCCCTTCTACTGCTAATGTAATGTCTACTGATTGGGTCTTGAATTTCATTGGCATAGCCGGCGGCTAACTAGTTGTGGAAAGTCCTTTATGTAATCTACATATATAGATAAACTCGCGAGAATCTCTGAGTGTTCAGGCACTCAATCACTATTAGATTGAGATTTGATGGATAATTTACCTTTTTATAGAAAAAGTGAAAAAATTATTATTTTTTTGAAACCCCTCGTCAAGAGTATAATATACTATCTCCCAACTGCTTCAGAGAGACAGTCGGGAAAGGAAAGGGTATGGATTATATCAAATAGGAAATAAAAGTATGTAATAGATAGCAATTGATCTATTTGTACTTTGAAGGGCAACGAAGGGCAACAAAGAATGGTCCCTCTTTTTTTATTACTATATGTTCCATTAGTAACATTCCTTTGTAGCGTCATTGTGTATTTTAGTTGTGTTTAGTCTTTCTCGATTAGAAATCATATAGGAATTTTTTAGAAATGGATTTATTTGATTGGTTCATCAATAGTGTTCGACCAGAATACCTTTTTGACTCTGGACCATGGATTCTACTATTATTAGTGAGCAATACAATAATGGAATATTTCTATCATAAAGATAAGGGACATAATTGACATGGATATAGTAAGTCTCGCTTGGGCTGCTTTAATGGTAGTCTTTACATTTTCCCTTTCACTCGTAGTATGGGGAAGAAGTGGACTTTAGAAGGACTACTAATTTAGTTTAGGAATGAAACGGTATCAATTGTTTTATAGATCGTTCTGCAACGCATTTTTTATTTGAATTGAAATAATTTTCAAATCAAAATTTCTTCATTTCGAAATTCCATTGGATTCTAGTGGAGAATTTTATTATATAACAATAACAGTAAAACAATTATTTCAGAAAGAAAGAGAATTGGGTGCTACGTTAATTCCATATATGGATTAATCACTACATATATTGAAGATAGAAGAAAATATAGTATACCAGCTTTATTATAAAGTAAAGTACAACTTTATACACTACTATAACACTAATAGAGAGTATGGTAAGAAAGAAATTTCTTACCATACTCTCAGATCTCATAGAATACCGCTCATTATAGCCCGTTGATTTCATTTAAGACGCAAAAAATAATTCTTTTGATTTGATTTCTTCAACTATTGATAAGAACTCAGAAGTCAAGTTTCATTTCAAGTAATTAATTATTTTGACTGACTGTTTTTACGTAAATGATAAGTAGAAAAGCAGTAGGAACTAAAATGAACAGTGCAGTAGCAATAAATGCAAGAATATTTACTTCCATAATCTCAATCTCATCGTTTTTTTATTTCACAATAACTCGGGATTTAATCCCATAGAGATGATAAATCTTTCACCTGTCAATTCAATGAATGCATTACCTATCGATGATCTTGAATCGGATCAATATCATGAATAACAATATCTGAGCTATTAAATTAATTCGTCGTCGAGAATTGAATAGTATAACATACGAAGATCTTTTATCCATATCGAATCCAAGATTGGATTCCCGGACCAATCAAAAATTCCTTTATTTATCCTTCTTTTCTGTTCTTTCTTTTCTATAACCTACCTTAGGTCTTCCGTATAGAACCATCAAATGAAGTATCTTCGTCCGTTTCCATTAACTACAAAACGCCAACAAAAAATACAAGCGAAGTGGAAAAAGAGAGGAATTAGGTTGTAAATTTGAATGATCCCATTTTCTTTGGAAGACAAAGAAGTATGAGAAAGAGGAGTCGCGGGAGAAAAGATGGAATATTCTATCAACTTCACTATTTTAGTTATTTTCATTTTATTTTAGTTTAAGGTTTGTTCTTTCTTCGACAGAATCCTGAAAAAAAGAGGGAAACCCCTTCGGAATTAAATTATGATCTTTGTCCCTTCTTTCATTTCACATAAAACGGGGAGGTGAATTGATGTACTTATTGGATCCGTCGGGACTGACGGGGCTCGAACCCGCAACGTCCGCCTTGACAGGGCGGTGCTCTTGCCTATTGAACTACAATCCCAGGGAAATAAGAAGAGATCTAACAGAAAATTTGGATTCTTTTTTATTCTCTCTTATCAGGTATTTCTTAAGAACAAGAGGGTTCTACCATCTGATAGTAGATTGGCGACTTTTTGGGCCGAGCTGGATTTGAACCAGCGTAGACATATTGTCAACGAATTTACAGTCCGTCCCCATTAACCACTCGGGCATCGACCCAACGCCTAATTAGACGTTCCATAATCAACTTCCTTTCGTCTCCCAGGCGGACTTGACAAATACATTTCACTTTTGATAAAATCCTACTCCTATGGTCTTGGTATACCCCTAGAGGGACTTGAACCCTCGTTTTCTCCGTGAAAGAGAGAGGTCGTAACCACTGGACCATAGGGGCGGGGCACCAATGGACCATAGGGGCCTATGGCCACCTTTAGGAAATCAACACTACACAATACAAATACAATAGGGAATAAGGCCTAAGGCCACCTTAACTTAATATAAATCAGCCGAGGGACACCTTTAGAAGATGAATAGGATATGAATCAAATCGAAAAACTCGTTAACTTTTCTGGGGGTTAATGGTAATCAACCTTTACCATTAAACTATACAATCTTTCAACTTTATTTCATTGGTCTTTCTCGTCTTTATCTCTCTCATTCAGAAAGAGTTTTGCATTGGATCCAAGAGACGGTACCTCTGAATCAGCAGAGCAGGAGATGCAAAAAAAAAAATGATTTACCAAAGTCTGATTTGGAAATTATATTGAGCCCTAAATCATATCAAAGTCATATCAAATTATATATATATATAAATAATACTGTCAACTGTCAATTGACGACAGGAGGGCAATAAAAGAAAAGACATTAGGTATATCCGGGTTC